ACAAATCACGAGAATTTTGAGTCTTCCTCAAATCTTTTATTGAGAGGTAAAGGATTAAATCCTTTCTAAGAAATAAAGTTTTTAATCGTAATATGAATCAAACTGAAAGACCCCTTAACTATTTAAGTTGTTAATAGAACGAATCACACTTTTACCACTAAACTATACCCGCTACAATGTGATTCTTGTATATGAATGGATCATTTGTCGAGCAAGAGCATCCATCGTAATCAAGATAGGATCGGAACAAAAGAATGAAATTGGAATGTTGACGTATTTTTTGGGGGGGCTTGATGAGATAGGCAAAGGAAACCCTATTGAAATAACTAGTTCTATCTTGGGGAAGTTATTTAGTGACAGGTGTGGTCCGAAAGAACCATTAAAGTCATAACATAAAAAAATTGTGCAAGAATCCAGAGCTCTATTCTTTATTTTTTTATTCTATTCTAAACCGAGAACGAGAAAAGAAAAAGCAGAAAATAATATAATGAGAAATCGCACTTATATCCTATATCAATGAAATTGGAATTCCAATTTCATTGCTGAAAAACGGATAGATAAGATTTGTATCTTTAGAATAAAAAGAAGAAATACTTTTTCTTTACTTTATGTGTAACATAGTAAATAGTAATTATCCTTTGTTTAATTGGGAGAGATGGCTGAGTGGACTAAAGCGTCGGATTGCTAATCCGTTGTACGAGTTATTCGTACCGAGGGTTCGAATCCCTCTCTTTCCGTTTCTTCTGATGACTTGAGATTTTCTTTCGAATTCGAAAGAAAATCTCAAGCACTTTTTTATCATAGCATAGTTAACTATCTAGAATAGAAAAAACAATAAGAAAATTCAGAAATCAAGCAACGAAAAAAAAGACCTTGTTTTTTTATTCCTCACGTCCAGGATTACGCCCTGGATCATTAGATAGGAATCCGAAGATGAAGAGAGAAACAAAGAATATCACCACTGTGTAAACGAAGAGTTTGAGAGTAAGCATTACAAAATCTCCAAGATAAGATCATTTTTGGTAAAAAGGGAATAGATTCTCCATTTTTATATCACATATTCCATTTATTTTGACACCAAACCAAGAAATAAAGTGGGTTCTATATTTTATTTCTATACTATATCTATAAAAATCTATAAAAGAAAGGAACTCGTTTTTACTAAGACTAAGACTCTTTCAGTATGAAAATTATCTTTCATGCACGCAATTAGTTATTGCGGGGACCCTATATAGGGTCCTTGTTCACTGGAAGCATGAAGGTCAGAATGAGGAAATGAAGTGATCTAGATTCATCGCACTTATCCAAGAATTTCCATGTTTGAATTGAGGGTTCACAATGTAAGACTTATCCGATCTTATCAATATTATTGTTAGAATCTTTTTTTTTTATTGAATAAATCATGGATGTTTGCGGGACAGTATTAAAGATCTCATCGAAAACTTACAGCAGCTTGCCAAACAAAGGCTAAGAGAAAAAAGAACAAAGGTATGACTGGCATAACATCTACGATTGGATTGAAAAAAGCGTAAGCCTCGGGCAATTTGGCAAAGAAAAAATGACTCGAATGAAGTATAGAATTAAGATAGATACAGATCAAACTAAAGATATTAAGCATAACAAATGTTTCATTCTTTCATTCTTGGAGATAATTGTATTTTGATTGAGTTATCGATATAAGGTGAAAATGAAAAAAGCTAAAATAGACCCCCCAATCCCTTTTTTCTTTAACTAACCCAATCAAAAATCCTTCAATTCTCAAATGAAAATAGAAGGAATCGTACTTTCATAAAATATATTAATTGAATTATATGTAATGATCAATAAATTAAGTTTAATTTTACAACTACACGTGTCAAATCTTAGCAACAATTTAACAGATTCCATAGATATTGGGGCGGGAATTGACGAACAAGTAATACCCATATTAATGTTTATTAGTGTTGAATAGAAATCTAAATGGGGCGTGGCCAAGTGGTAAGGCAACGGGTTTTGGTCCCGCGATTCGGAGGTTCGAATCCTTCCGTCCCAGAGTCGTCCAATTTTATCATAATAAAGATTCTTTATTTCTAATTTCTATTAAAAATAAAAATCTTCTGTTTAGTTTAAGAGTTTAGAGTGTAATGTTTATTTACTAGTTACTTTTTTTCCTATTTTTAATGATTCAGAAAAGAATCATATCTTTTACTTTCTTTCTCACAAACCGAATTGATTACCGATGACATACATAATCTATTTTGGATCCGGGGTAGGATAGAAATACGGATCAATGTATAATGAAAAAATAAAATAGGACGGGTTATTCAGTGTATGCACGTCTTGCTCAACTTCATATTGAAAGTTAGTCACTTATAAAAACTTTACGTCTTATATCCATTTATCCATTTATTTGAATTAGCAATGTGGCATTCTGAATTGCAATGTGAAAGCTCCTATATTCCTTAATTTATTTATTTATTTCTTTTCTATTCTTTACTTTATCTCTAAAGAAAATGGGGCATTATATCTCGATACTGAATTCTAAACAGTAGGGGGTTCTTGGTACTAATTTAATTGCATCACTGGGCTGCAATTAAGGCTCTCAAAACAAGTCAAAAAAATATGCACCTGTTTCTCTTTTCACTTATACAAGACTGTCCAGCATGCCATAAGAGGACCTCTCCTTTTTTTTTATAACTCACGAGCCCCCTAAAATTTGTCAGTATAGGAGTTACTTTGCAATGGGCAGTATAAATTTGAATATGGATGTCTGTCTTCCGGATCTTATTAACAAAAAAGAAAGTTCAATCTGTAAATGCATTACCTAATTACCGACCGAATTTTTTCTATTCTCTCTAACTGGGCCAAATCATTGATGATTCGATTGGAAAATAAGTCTATATTTTTTTATGATGATTTATTTGTGTCTCTTTAATCAATGAGCTATCCGTTAAAAATTTTTAGCCACTTGGTATATGTGACAACTTGTAATAACGTATATTAATTCTGTTCCGGTATTGGAAATATAAATCAAATTCTTTATTTAGTTTATTTGATAAAGAAAAGAATGGGATCTTTCATGATTGGTCGTCCTGTCTTGAACAATCTGTTGACAATGCGGATTGAAAGTGAAAGAAGACTTCATTTATTTGTGTTTTTTATAAATTGTTTAATTCATAAAATATTCTATTATGGGTCAAAATAGTTAATCCTTGTTGAGACTTTTCCAGATAAACCAGATAAAGATAAATACAATACATATAGAAAAAACATATAGAAAAATAGAAAAATGAAGTCTGTATTATTATGTATTGATTTGTATCGATTGAGCCAATGATTATTCATGATTCCATAATTGAATCAATTCCATACCGGTTCCAAACTAGAGGAATGTTATGGTAAAACTTCGTTTAAAACGATGTGGTAGAAAGCAACGTGCGACTTGAAGGACATGATCGGTTGTGGATTCTTATATCCACCATTTTATTTTATCTAGGAATTCTGAGGTGCTCTTGGCTCGACATAGTTTGTTCTGTTCTACTCAAATCCTCACTTGGTTGGGTTGTGAGTTAAAGTAAAAAGTAAATAGTACATGATGGAGCTCGAGCGGAAAGGATTAATGCATTTCTCAGAGGTAAGGATCTAGGGTTAATGTCAATCAATAAGTCAGAACAACTTCGTAAGCATATCTTCGATATAGAAATTGAAAAAAAAAAAAATATATATATATGAAATTCTAACAAAACAAAAGACCCCTTTTGGATTTGAAACTTTTGTTGGAATTGGGAAAACTATTTAGATCAAAAGTGTATCACACGGGAATCCATCATATGAACGATGGATTGATAGCCAATAAATCACAAAAGGCGTGTTGCTGCCATTTTGAAACGCTTAAGGATCACCGAAGTAATGTCTAAACCTAATGATTCAAAACAAAGATAAACGATCCTGGAACAAGAAAACGCCGTTTTCAATTGTCTCGACAATTCAAATTTGAGCAGAATTAAGGAAGAAAAAGTGGATTTTAAACGAGACAAAAAAATTGGTTAGAGACAAGACAGCTCAATAAATAAAATGCCAAGGACTCAGGATTTTCCTTTGAACTCTTTGAGAATTATCCAACTTGAGTTATAAGTACGAATGCTTTTTTTCTTTTCCATTTTTGGGGGGAACGAATAAAATCATAGTTTAATTGAATTGATTAGATTATTTTATGGATCTATTTGCCACTCTATACTCTATATAATATACAAATAAAATATACAAATACAATACAACATAAATTAGAATCATTCTTTCTCGAGCCGTACGAGGAGAAAGCCTCCTATACGTTTCTAAGGGGGGAATTGTTCATCTATATCTATCCCAATGAGCCATCTATCGAATCGTTGCAATTGATGTTCGATCCCGAAGAGAAGGAAGAGATCTTCGGAAAGTGGGTTTTTACGATCCAATAAAGAATCAAACTTATTCAAATGTTCCCGCTATTCTATATTTTCTTGAAAAAGGTGCTCAACCTACGGGAACCGTTCATGATATTTCAAAGAAGGCAGAGATTTTTAAGGAATTTTGCGTTAATTACACGAAATAATTTGATGATATGCAATATCAGAGGTAATATGAGAGGGATATAAAAAAGATCGAGTAAATATATAAACTAACTAGCAGAATCTATATTGATCAAATTGACAATTAAATTATAGGATTATCCCCAATAGGTAGGGTGTTTTTTGGTGAGACTCCACTAAAAAAATGGGCCGAATTTGCTTATTGTATCTTTGATGAATTGAATATTGAATAAAACTGAGATTTTCTTCTTCCTTAATTTATTTCTTTTCTATGTAGGTTATCTATGAAGTGCCAATCCAACGCAAGTCCTTACTTATTATTTCATTGATTTTGTTTTCTCAACGTTCATATTGACAATAGTGTATTGAACAAATATAATTGATCGTGGATAAATGGATCCATTTATCCCCGCCCTATGAGTTTCATTTTTTACTTTACATCATATAAGTGAT